TTTAAATAATATATAGATATAAATATATATGGGGGGGAGGGGGGGGAAAACCAATATGTTAGGAGTAAGGTAGTATGTTATGTACCTGAGATAATTCAATGTAATGTTACAGCAACATTAACCTAACATTAACATTATATTCCAGGTATCATTAATTGTCCACCGTCATTTGCGCGAACAAGCATCCCTGCCAGCGCCGCGTCAAGTTTCATGTCCATAGAAAGGTTTTAAACCAAAAAAATACTGAATGTGCCCAAACCCCTCCCTGACGAAATAAAGCATTTCATGGTGAATAACATATGTCCCGTGAGACCAGGCGGAGCATGATGATTTCTTACTAATGTAATGCCTGAATAGAACATGTCCCTTCCTTAAGAAAAATGATTATTTCTTACTATAGCATTTACTGCAATTTCACTTGTACAGTGCCTGAAAGCTTACCCACTGTGCTTACAACAATAGAAACATGCTGGATATCAGGGACAGGTACATGATAATAAAATGTCCTTAATACATTAATAATATGTATAGCGTACATCCTACACACTATTATACACTATATAGGTGTGCTTCAGAGGATAGTTTAACTTAGAATCTTAGCTTTGGGAGTTAAGGGTAGGAGTTAAAGTCTCTTTTCTCTGATATCCATTAGAGCTTCAGGAAGGAGTTTAACCTTCAATCTTCGGTTTACAAGACCGGTGCTTTGGCGGTTAAGCTACTGGAGCAGGCTCAGTCTAGGATTTTATTCTCTAGTCATCCTGACAGAGGGATAAAAAATAGAAACAATATAAAGTATAATACCGATGCAACTTGACCAATAATAATGAATGGATGTTCTACTGGTTGCCCTCCAATTCATGTAAGCACTAGTATATTTGCTACTAAAATTCAGAATAAGGTTTGTGAAGATGGGCGGAAGGTGTTGCTTCGTTGTTTAGAGGTGTGCAGGGTTGGTACTACTACTAGGATTAGAATTGAGAATAAAAGTGCGAGAACACCTCCGAGTTTGTTAGGAATTGACCGTAAGATGGCATATGCGAATAGGAAGTATCACTCTGGTTTAATGTGAGGTGGTGTGACTAGTGGATTAGCTGGGGTAAAGTTTTCTGGGTCTCCTAGTAAGTTTGGATTTAGAAGTGCTAAGGCTGAAAGGGTGGCTAATAAAATAGTGAATCCTAGTAGGTCTTTGTATGAGAAGTAGGGGTGGAAGGTGACTTTATCAGCATCGGAGTCTAGGCCGGTTGGGTTATTGGAGCCTGTTTCATGTAAAAACAGTAGGTGAAGCATGGTTGTTCCTATAATAATGAAGGGTAGGAGAAAGTGAAATGTGAAGAATCGTGTTAAAGTAGCGTTGTCTACGGAGAACCCACCTCAGATTCATTGTACTAGAGTGTCTCCGATATAAGGGAAGGCTGATAAGAGGTTAGTAATAACGGTTGCTCCTCAGAAGGATATTTGTCCTCATGGGAGGACATATCCGACGAAAGCGGTTATTATAACGAGAAGTAGAAGAAGGACTCCGATGTTTCAGGTTTCTTTATATAGGTAGGAGCCGTAGTAAAGGCCTCGAGCAATGTGAAGGTAAATACAAATGAAGAAGAAGGAGGCTCCGTTTGCGTGAATGTTTCGTAGAAGTCAGCCGTAGTTTACGTCTCGACAGATATGGGCTACTGAGGAGAAGGCGAGGGTAATATCCGCTGTGTAGTGTATTGCCAAAAATAGTCCTGTTAGGGTTTGTGTAATTAGGCATAATCCAAGGAGGGATCCAAAATTTCATCATGCGGAGATATTAGAGGGGGTTGGTAAATCAATAACTGCTCCGTTAATAATTTTGAGAAGGGGGTGGGTTTTTCGGATGTTAGCCATTAGGTTTCTGTAGTTGAATTACAACGGTGGTTTTTCGAGTCATTAGTCTTGGTTAAAGTCCGAGTGGAAATTATGGTTTACCTTGTTTTCCTGTTTTTATTGGGTTTAGTTCTAGGGTTAATTGCGGTGGCCTCTAATCCGGCGCCTTTTTTTGGTGCTTTTGGGTTGGTGGTAGCAGCGGCCTTTGGGTGTGGTATTTTGGTCGTATATGGTGGTTCCTTTTTATCTTTGATTTTATTTTTGATTTATCTTGGGGGGATAATGGTTGTTTTTGCTTATTCAGCGGCTTTAGCTGCTGAGCCTTACCCTGAAACGTGGGGTGCATGATCAGTATTAGTCTATGTAATTGTTAGTGTAATTGGGGTGTTAGGGGCAGGGTATTGATTTGTAGGTGAATGGGATAAGTTTATGTGGGTTGCTGAAGAGTTTATAGAGCTTGGTGTGTTACGGGGGGATTTTAGTGGGGTAGCATTGGTGTATGACCTTGGGGGTGGAATGTTGATTGTTTGTGGGTGAGTGTTGTTGTTAACTTTGTTTGTGGTATTAGAGCTTATCCGGGGTATGGGTCGGGGGTGCTTGCGTGCCATTAGGTCAAAATGGGTAAGTCAGGTTGGGTTAAGATGAGTAACAAGGTTGACAAGAGTGTAGTGAAGATAAAGGTAGTCAGGTAGGTTATAACTATTCCTCGTGGGATATCGCTTGTGAGTTTGGTTAATGGTAGTTGGCTTGATGTAATGCCTTTTGGGAGTGAAATTTCGAGTCATGTTTGGTCTATTAGTTGTGTTGCTATCAGTTGACCTATGGTGAGGTTAGCTTTGGGGGCTATTCGATGTATAATTGTTGGAATATATCCTGTTAGGTTTGAAAAGTTGAAGATAATTTTAGCAGGGTTGTCTATTGGGATTTTTGATTTTTGTGTTATTGTATTTGAGGCAGGTGATTTATTAGGTAATTTATTTATCAGGGTTTTTAGCCATATGGCTGATAGGAGTCCTAAAATTGTTACTAGTAAAGCGCTTAGTTTAAGGGTTATTGGTATTGTAAGAATTGGGGTTTCTGTCTTGGGACAGTTTAATGTAATTAGGAATCCGGCTAGGATACTTCCTCAGGCTAAGCGTTTAATGGGGTTTCGTACAGGCGAGTAGTCTTCTTTTGGGGGTGGAAGGAAGATACATCGTGGGAAGTTTATGAGGGCATAGAAGGTGATACGAAAGTTATACACGGCTGTAAAGGAGGTCGCTAGGAGAGTAAGGGTAAGGGCTCAGGCGTTTAGGTAAGAAGTGTTTATTGCTTCAATGATTGCATCTTTGGAGAAGAATCCTGATAGGAAGGGTATACCGGTTAAGGCAAGGCTTCCTACTACTATGCAGGCGGAGGTGAATGGAAGAAGGGCATGAACATGTCCTAGCTTCCGGATGTCTTGTTCGTCTTTGAAGTCATGAATAATTGAACCAGAGCATAGGAAGAGTATAGCTTTGAAGAAGGCGTGGGTACAGATGTGGAGGAAGGCTAGTTGGGGTTGGTTAAGACCAATAGTAACTATTATTAGTCCTAGTTGACTTGATGTTGAGAATGCTACGATCTTTTTGAGGTCATTTTGGGTGAGGGCGCATGTTGCAGCAAATATAGTTGACAATGCACCTAAGCAGAGACAGATGGTAAGGGCTGTTGGGTTTTGTGCAATTAAGGGATGAAATCGGATGAGAAGAAAAATTCCAGCAACGACCATAGTACTTGAATGTAGTAGGGCAGAGACCGGCGTAGGACCTTCTATTGCGGCAGTTAGTCACGGGTGTAAGCCAAATTGGGCTGATTTTCCTGTGGCCGCTAAGATTAGTCCTAATAGGGGTAGTGTGGTGGGGGTGTCATTAAGAAAGGAGAATGTTTGTTCAATTTCTCATGTGTTTAGGTTTATTACAAACCATGTTATGCTTAAGATTAGTCCGATATCTCCTACTCGATTATAAATTACTGCTTGAAGGGCAGCAGTGTTAGCGTCTGCACGGCCGTATCATCAGCTGATGAGTAGGAAGGATATGATACTAACGCCTTCTCATCCAATGAAGAGTTGGTAGAGATTATTAGCTGTTACTAAGATAATTATGGTAATTAGGAAAACTAGCAAGTATTTAAAGAATTGATCTATACGTGGATCTGCGTGTATATATCATAAGGCAAATTCTAGGATTGATCAGGATACGTATAGTGCAACTGGAATAAAAATGATTGAATAAAAATCGAATTTGAAGCTGAGAGAAATATTAAATGTTGAGATTTTTATTCAATGTCAGCTGGTCGTTGTGGTATGTAACCCTTGTGTTAGGAATAGGGATAGCTGAAATAGGCTGGCAAAGAAAGCTGTTTGAATAGCGGTTTTTACGCGGATTGCTCAGTTTTTAAGGGGGGATGGGGTTAAGGTTATTAGTAGGGGGGTGGCTAGGATTAGGAGAATAACCGCAAGGTTTGAGTTGAATATGGTGGCTAGATGCATAGCTTCTACTTGGAGTTGCACCAAGAGTTTTTGGTTCCTAAGACCAATGGATGGCTTTTATCCTTTAGAAGCGCGAGCGAGTCGTGGTATCGAACCACGATTCTAGTTAATTAGCAGTTATATAGTGCCTCCAGGCCTCTCTCGGTGGACAAGAAGATTTTAACTTCTGTCTTTAGAATCACAATCTAATATTTTGGTTAAACTATGTCTACAGTAATATCACCCTCATACTAGTTCTGGTTTTAGAATAAGTAGGAGGATTGGAATGAGGTGTAGGGAAATCAGTAGGTGTTCTCGGCTGTGAGGGGGTTCAATGTTGTTTATGGATGGTGGGACTGGGCCCCATTGGGTTGTTATAAATATGTATATGGTATAAATGATTGTGATTAGGGCTGCCAGACCTGTAAGGATTAGGGTTCATTCTGATCAGTAGAATAGGGATGCTATAATGGCTATTTCTCCTGTTAGGTTTGGGAAGGGGGGTAGTGCTAGGTTGGCAAGACTAGCGATAAATCATCACGTGGCTGTGAGGGGTAGAAGTGTTTGTATACCTCGTGTAATGAGAAGGGTGCGAGTGTTGGTTCGTTCATATACGGTATTTGCCAAGCAGAAGAGGGCGGAAGAAACTAGCCCGTGAGCAATTATTAAAATAATTGCGCCGGTGAAGCCTCAGGGTGTTTGGATTAAAATACCTCCTACTACTAGGCCTATATGACTAACTGATGAGTAGGCAATTAGGGCTTTTAGGTCTGTTTGTCGCAAGCAGGTGGATCCTGTCATAATGGCCCCTCAAAGGGCAAGGATAATAAATGGATAAGCTAATTCTTTGGTAAGGGGGTCTAGTAAAATTACTATTCGTATTATTCCATACCCTCCTAGTTTTAGTAAGACAGCAGCCAGAACTATTGAGCCAGCAATTGGGGCTTCTACATGTGCTTTGGGAAGTCAGAGATGAATCCCATATAGTGGTATTTTTACTAGAAATGCCAGGAGGCAGGCCGCTCATCAGATTTTGTTTGTTCAGGATGGTAAAAGTGTAGGTGGCGAGTACTGGATTAATAATATGGAAAGGGTTCCTACGTCTTTTTGTAGGATTAGTAATGCAATCAGTAGGGGAAGAGAGCCGACTAGGGTATAAAATAGGAAATAAGTTCCCGCGTTTAAACGTTCAGCTTGATTACCTCATCGAGTGATAATAGCTAGGGTGGGAATCAGGGTGGCTTCAAATATTACATAAAATAAGATAATTTCTGTTGCTCCGAAGGCTATAATTAAAAAGACTTGTAGTGAAATTAGTAGGGAAATATACATGCGTTGTCGGTTGATTGGTTCTGGAGAGATATGGTTCTGGCTTGCTATAATTATTAGGGGTAGTAGTCAGCAGGTGAGGACTAATAGGGGTGTGGACAGGGGGTCAATGGCTAAGTAGGAGTTTAAGGTAAGTCACCCGGGCTCTGCGCTTCGTTTAAGTCAGGTAAGGCTGAGACTTGCAATTATTAAGCTTTGGGCGGTGGTTGTGGTTCATAGTCATTTTGGAGAAGAAAGTCAGGTAGTAGGAAGTAGTATGAGGGTAGGAATTAAGATTTTTAGCATTGTAAAAGGTTAAGGTTTTGTAGGTGACTAGTTCCGTGTGTTCGGGTTGCGGCAACGAGGAGAGCTAGTCCTGCACTAGCTTCACATGCTGAAAAGGCTAGTAGTAGTACTGGAGTTGTAGCGTAGGATATGGACTCTAATTGTAGGGATCATATTGATAGTGCAATAAATAGTGAAAGTATCATTCCTTCTAAGCACAGTAGGGCAGAGAGGAGATGTGTTCGGTGAAAAGCGAGGCCTATTAGTCCTAGAATAAATGCTGCGCTAAAGCTGAAATGTACGGGAGTCATAAGGTGATTATGGACTTGAACCATAATTTACTGAGCCGAAATCAGTGGTCTTGCTTTGGACTAATCATCTATTCAGCTCATTCGAGGCCGCCTTGAAGTCATTCATAAATTAGGCCTAGAGTTAGGAGTATTAGAATTACAGTGGCTCAGATGAGGGTTGTGGTGGGGGAGGTTAGTTGGTCACTTCATGGAAGTGGAAGGAGGAGGGCAATTTCTAGGTCAAACAGGAGGAATAAGATGGCAATTAGGAAGAAGCGTAGAGAAAAGGGCAAGCGTGCGGATCCTAGTGGGTCAAACCCACATTCATATGGTGAGAGCTTTTCTGAGTCCGGAACTATTTGGGGAAGTCAAAAGGCTACTATTGCTAGAATGCAGGATAGAATTGTTGTAATGATTAGGATTATTGCGATTAAGTTCATTATCTTTCCTTGGGGTTTAACCAAGACTAAATAATTGGAAGTCATTTGTACTAACGTTAATACTAGAAAGATTATGAGCCTCATCAGTAAATAGAGACATATAGGAACAGTCAGACTACGTCAACGAAGTGTCAATATCAGGCAGCAGCTTCAAATCCGAAGTGATGTTCGGGGGTAAAGTGGTATTGGATTTGTCGTAGGAGGCAGACTAAAAGGAAGAGGGATCCAATAATTACGTGTAGTCCGTGAAAGCCTGTGGCGACGAAGAATGTTGAGCCATAGACTCCGTCGGCAATTGTAAATGGGGCTTCATAATATTCTATCGCTTGAAGTATGGTAAAGTAGAATCCTAAAATGATGGTGAGGGTGAGGGCTTGAATTATCTGTTTTCGTGCCCCTTCTATTAGGCTGTGGTGTGCTCATGTAACTGTGACCCCAGAGGCTAGAAGTACGGCGGTGTTTAGTAAGGGGACTTCAAATGGGTCTAGGGGTGTAATTCCAGTTGGTGGTCAGCATCCTCCTAGTTCTGGGGTTGGGGCAAGGCTAGAGTGGTAGAAGGCTCAGAAGAATCCGAGGAAAAAGAAGACTTCCGATGTAATGAATAGAATTATTCCATATCGTAATCCTTTTTGGACGGGGGGTGTGTGGTGGCCTTGAAATGTGCCTTCTCGTACGATATCTCGTCATCATTGATATATTGTTAGTGGAAGTAGTATAGATCCTAAGGTTATAAGGGAGGTGGAACCAAAGTGGAATCAAATTGCGAGGCCAGATGTTATTAGAAGGGCTGCAATTGCGCCGGTCAGGGGTCATGGGCTTGGGTCAACTATGTGATATGCGTGTGTTTGATGTGCCATTATACGTTTTCTTGTAAATAGAGGCTAAGGAGGAGTACAAAGACGTATGCCTGGATTATGGCAACGGCAACTTCCAGAAGTGTAAGGAGGAGCATTACTATTGCCGTTAGTGTGGCTACGGTGGGTATTAGTTGTAATAGAACAAAGGTGGCAGTAGAGAGAAGTTGAATAAGGAGATGTCCAGCAGTTAAATTAGCTGTTAGTCGGACCCCTAGTGCTAGGGGTCGAATTATTAGACTAATTGTTTCGATAATAATAAGAACTGGAATAAGGGGGGCTGGAGTTCCTTCTGGCAGAAGATGTCCTAGAGCGGCGGTCGGTTGATTACGTATTCCAATAATAACGGTGGCTAGTCAAAGGGGAACGGCAAATCCTATGTTGAGAGACAGTTGGGTTGTGGGAGTAAAAGTGTATGGTAAAAGACCCAGAAGGTTTAGGGTAATAAGGTAGAGTATTAGAGAGGTTAAGATGAGAGCTCATTTGTGCCCTCCTAAGTTTAATGGTAGTAGTAACTGTTGTGTAAATCGGTTAATAAATCATCCTTGAAGTGTAAGTAGTCGGTTGTTTAGTCATCGATTAGTGGGGGTTGGGTAGAGAATTCATGGGAAGGTTAGGGCAATAATAATTAGGGGGATGCCTAGGTAGGTGGGGATTGCAAATTGGTCAAAGAGGCTTAGGGTCATGGTCAGTTTAAGGGCTCGGGGTTGGGTTTTTCTACGCTTTGTGTGGTAGGTTCTATCGTGAAGGAGTGTTCCATAATTTTAGAGGGGAGAATAATTAGAAAGGTTAGTCAGGAGAGGAATAGGATGAAAAATCAAGGGGTTGGGTTGAGTTGGGGCATATCACTAAGGGTGGTTAGGAGCCACCAATCTTTAGCTTAAAAGGCTAACGCTACTCCGTTTAGCTTCTTAATGAGGCTTCTTCCAGCATTAATGAAGATCAGTTTTCAAAATGTTGTAGGGGGACTGCTTCAACTACGATTGGTATAAAGCTGTGGTTGGCTCCACAAATTTCAGAGCATTGTCCATAGTAGACTCCTGGTCGGGAGGCAATAAAGGTAGTTTGGTTAAGGCGGCCAGGGACTGCATCTATTTTCATTCCCAGAGAAGGGACAGCCCATGAGTGTAAAACATCTTCTGCGGAAATTAATATTCGAATGGGGGACTCTATGGGTACGACCATTCGGTGGTCTGTTTCTAGTAGTCGAAATTGTCCGGGAGATAGGTCGGAGGTTGGGATCATGTACGAGTCGAAGTTAAGGTCCTCGTAGTCAGTAAGTTCATAGCTTCAGTATCATTGGTGGCCTATTGCCTTGATGGTCAGGTGGGGATCATTGATTTCGTCTATTAGATAGAGGATTCGTAGTGATGGTAGGGCAATCATAATTAAAATAACAGCTGGTAGAATAGTTCATACGATTTCAACTTCTTGAGAGTCTAAGATGTGTTTATTTGTAAGTTTGGTTGATACCATAGCTACAATAATATAAAGTACTAGTGTACTAATTAAGAATACAATTATAAGTGCGTGGTCGTGGAAATGAAGGAGTTCTTCTATAACTGGGGAGGCTGCGTCTTGAAATCCTAGTTGTGAGGGATGTGCCATTATTGTTGTGTGCAAGGCACGCAGGAGTTTAACCTACACTTCTGCCTCGACAAGGCAGTGTAATTTCTGTTTTACTAGAGCCTTATTAAAGAAAGTGGCAGAGTGGTTATGCAGTTGGCTTGAAACCAGCTAATGGGGGTTCAATTCCTTCCTTTCTTGTTGTTGTGACTTGCACTTGAACGAAGGCAGGTTCCTCATATGTATGATATGGAGGGGGACATTCGTGGAGTCATTCCACGTTGGTTGAGGTTAGTTCTACAGATAGGACTTCTCGTTTGGCTGAGAATGCTTCTCAAACAATAAATAAGAACATAATTACAGCTACAAGAGAAATTAAGGATCCGATTGAGGAAATAGTGTTTCAGAGGGCGTAGGCATCCGGATAGTCGGAGTATCGTCGTGGTATTCCTGCAAGGCCTAAGAAATGTTGTGGGAAGAATGTTAAATTTACTCCTGCAAATATTACTCCAAAGTGGATTTTAGATCATGTGTTATGCAGTGTATATCCTGTAAATAATGGAAATCAATGTACAAAGGCTCCTATGATTGCAAATACGGCCCCCATGGATAATACATAGTGGAAGTGGGCTACAACATAATAGGTGTCGTGCAGTATAATATCTAGGGATGAGTTGGCAAGGACAATCCCTGTTAGGCCTCCAACCGTAAAAAGGAAAATAAAGCCGAGGGCTCATAGAAGGGGGGTGTCTCACTTAATTGAGCCTCCGTGGAGGGTGGCTAATCAGCTAAATACTTTAACCCCTGTTGGGATAGCAATAATTATTGTAGCGGAGGTAAAGTAGGCTCGGGTATCTACGTCTATTCCAACTGTAAATATATGGTGGGCTCAGACGATAAATCCTAGCAGTCCAATGGCCATCATAGCTCAGACCATTCCCATATACCCAAATGGTTCTTTTTTACCTGCGTAGTAGGCTACAATGTGGGAAATTATCCCAAATCCTGGAAGAATAAGGATATAGACTTCAGGGTGTCCAAAGAATCAGAATAAGTGTTGATAGAGAATGGGGTCTCCCCCTCCTGCGGGGTCAAAGAAGGTAGTATTGAGGTTTCGGTCTGTTAATAATATTGTAATTCCTGCGGCTAGGACAGGCAGGGAGAGCAATAGTAAGACTGCAGTAATTAAGACAGATCAAACAAATAGGGGTGTTTGGTATTGAGAAGCTGCTGGTGGCTTCATGTTTAGGATTGTTGTAATAAAATTAATGGCACCCAGAATTGATGAGATGCCGGCTAAGTGTAGGGAAAAAATGGTTAAATCAACTGATGCTCCTGCGTGTGCGAGGTTGCTGGCTAGGGGTGGGTAGACAGTTCATCCTGTTCCGGCCCCTGCTTCAATCCCCGATGAGGCTAAAAGGAGAAGAAATGAGGGTGGGAGAAGTCAGAAGCTTATATTGTTTATTCGGGGGAAGGCTATGTCAGGGGCGCCGATTATTAGGGGTACAAGTCAGTTGCCAAATCCTCCGATTATAACTGGTATTACTATAAAGAAAATTATTACAAAAGCATGTGCTGTAACGATAACATTATAAATTTGGTCATCCCCAAGGAGGGTTCCAGGCTGACTTAGTTCTGCTCGAATTAAGAGGCTCAGGGCGGTTCCGACTATTCCGGCTCAGGCACCAAATACTATATAAAGGGTGCCGATGTCTTTGTGATTAGTGGAGAAAAATCAACGAGTAATTGCCACAGGTAGGATGGCTGAATGTATAAGCGGCGGATTGTAGCTCCGTACACAGAGGTTTAATTCCTCTTCTTATCAGCTCCGTGGTGAAAATCACATCAGATTGCAAACCTGAAGGCGCAGGCTCACCCCTGCCGGGGCTTCCTCCCGCCTTTTTCCCGCCTTGGCAGGCGGGAGGAAGTAGATGAATGCTCGTTGGTTAGGGCGCTTAGCTGTTAACTAAGATTTTGTAGGATCGAGGCCTTCTCATCTAGTGAGGCTTTAGCTTAATTAAAGTGTCTGGGTTGCATTCAGAAGATATGGGATAAAGTCCTGTAAGTCTTAACAAGAACTAGAAGGTTTGCACTCCTGCTTAAAGCTTTGAAGGCTTTCGGTCTTGGTCTATCCTAAGTTCCTATATAATTAGCGAGAAAATGGTAGGGGTAATTGGTAGAAGTATAATAGTAAGTGTTGAAATTGTAGCTAGGGGTATTGTTATTTGGGGTGATTTAATTCGTCAAGTTGATGATGTATTGGTGGTATTTGGGGATAGTGTAAGGGTTATTGCATAGCATAGTCGTAGATAAAAAAATAGGCTTAGTAGGGTGGCGAGGGCTATAATTGAGGCTGTAATGGCTAAATTTTGTTTAGTTAGTTCCTGTAGGATTAGTCATTTTGGTATAAATCCGGTTAGTGGTGGTAGGCCTCCTAGTGATAAGAGCATTGGTATGGTCAGGGTTGCTAGTACTGGGGATTTTGATCATGTTAGTGTTAGGTAATTGATTTTTGTTGCGTTGTTGTATTTAAATATTATGAATATTGCGGAGGTTATGATAATGTAAATTATTAAGTTAAGGAGGGTAAGTTTTGGTATAAATTGGAGAATAATAATTATTCAGCCTATGTGAGCAATGGATGAGTAGGCTAAAATTTTTCGCAATTGTGTTTGGTTCAGTCCCCCTCATCCTCCAACTAGTGTGGATAGAATACCTAGAGTAGTTAGTAAGGTTGGGTTTGTTGTGGAGCTGATTTGATAGATGATGGCAAATGGTGCTAGTTTTTGTCATGTAGCTATAATAAGTCCTGTAGTTAGGTCTAGGCCTTGTATTACTTCTGGTATTCAGAAGTGTATGGGGGCAAGTCCAATTTTTAGGGCCAAAGCGAATGTGACTAGGGTTGTGGATGGGGAGTGGGAGAGTTGTTGAATGTTTCATTCTCCTGTCATTCAGGCATTAGTGGTGCTGGCAAATAAAATTATGGCTGCAGCTGTAGCTTGTGTTAAAAAGTATTTGGTTGTGGCTTCTACTGCTCGTGGGTGGTGTTGTTGTGCTATGAGGGGGATGATGGCTAGGGTATTAATTTCTAAACCTATTCAGGCGAGTAGTCAGTGGGAACTTATAAATGTTAGGGTTGTTCCAATTCCTAAGCTTGAAATTAGGATTATAAGTACGTAGGGATTCATTAGTAAGGGAAGGAGTTTAACCTACATGTTTGGGGTATGGGCCCAAAAGCTTTATTAGCTGACTTTACTAGGAGGTGGTGTAGTGGAAGCACTAAGAGTTTTGATCTCTTGGGGATGGGTTCGAGTCCCTTTTTCCTAGGAAGCGAGGGGGCTCGAACCCCTATTATCTACTCTATCAAAGTAGCCCTTTGGCATTCAGGCACGGTTCCTTTGTTATTAGGTTTGAGGGGGTAGACTTGCGAGGGCAATTGGTAGTGCGGTGTGTCATAATACTAGTGCGAGGGTAAGAGGCAGGAAATTTTTCCATACAAGGTGCATTAATTGGTCATATCGAAATCGTGGGTAGGAGGCTCGTACTCACAGGAAGAGTATTGCGAGAATTGATGTTTTTAATATTAGGTTAAATGTTGTTAGTTCTGGGGTGGTTAGGTTGTGGTGCGCGCCTAGGAATAAGATCACGGAAAGTGTATTTATGAGTAGGATGTTGGCATATTCTGCTAGGAAAAAGAGAGCAAACGGGCCTCCCGCGTATTCTACGTTAAATCCTGACACGAGTTCTGATTCTCCTTCGGTTAAATCAAATGGTGCGCGGTTTGTTTCCGCTAGGGTTGAGATATATCATATAGCTGCGAGAGGCCATCCTGGAATAATGAGTCAGATTGACTCTTGTGTTACGTTGAAAGTGTGAAGAGTAAATCCTCCTGAAAAAATAATTATTGATAGGAGAATGAGGCCTAGACTAACTTCGTATGAGATTGTTTGGGCTACAGCTCGTAGTGCTCCAATGAGGGCATATTTTGAGTTTGATGCTCATCCTGAGCCTAGAATAGAATATACTGCGAGACTTGATAGGGCTAGAATAAATAGGATTCCAAGGTTTAGGTCAATTAGGGGATAGGGGAATGGTATTGGGGCTCAAAGTGTCAAGGCGAGTGTGAGGGCAAGTATAGGAGTAACTAAAAATAGAAGTGGAGAAGAAGTGGATGGTCGGATAGGTTCTTTAATAAATAGTTTTATTCCGTCTGCGATTGGTTGGAGGAGGCCATATGGCCCTACGATGTTTGGGCCTTTTCGTAGTTGTATATAGCCTAATACTTTTCGTTCAATTAGGGTAAGGAAAGCGACTGCCAAAAGAATAGGGATAATAAATAATAGTGGATTAATAATGTAGGTTATAAAGTATTTTGTCATAGCTGGAGAGAGGACTTGAACCTCTGGGGGAAAGGGCTTAGGCCTTTTGCAATTACCAAGCTCTGCCACTTCAGCTGTACCCTTTTTTGGGGTATTAATGATATGTCCTCTTTTTCATTTTAGTTGTGTTCAGTGAATGAGGATGGGGCGTGCTTGAAGAATAGGCCCCCTTCTTTCGATCCTTTCGTACTAGAAAGAGTCATTGCATAGATAGAAACTGACCTGGATTACTCCGGTCTGAACTCAGATCACGTAGGACTTTAATCGTTGAACAAACGAACCCTTAATAGCTGCTGCACCATTAGGATGTCCTGATCCAACATCGAGGTCGTAAACCCTTTCGTCGATAGGAACTCTGGGAAAGGATTGCGCTGTTATCCCTAGGGTAACTTGGTTCGTTGATCAGACAGGTCTGGGTCATTTATCGTCAGATTTTCTGTTACTTAGAGTTGTTGCTCTTGGTTTTAGAGGTTATCTCCAATCGACGTGGAGGTTTTATTTTTCTCCGTGGTCGCCCCAACCGAAAACATTAGGACCAGAGACCACTGTGCTTTGTATTTTTTATGTCTTTCGAGCAATTGGGTTACTGGCGTGGTTGGTCTTGTGTTTTAAGCTCCATAGGGTCTTCTCGTCTTATGTTTACATGTCCGCTTCTGCACGGGCAGATCAATTTCATTGACTGGAAAAAGGAGACAGGTGAGCCCTCGTGATGCCATTCATACCGGTCTTCATTTAAAAGACAAGTGATTACGCTACCTTCGCACGGTCAAAATACCGCGGCCGTTAAACTAAGTCACAGGGCAGGCGGGACCTCTAATACTTCGGTGTTTGCAAGAGGCGATGTTTTTGGTAAACAGGCGAGGCTCGGGGTTGCCGAGTTCCTTCTTTTTCTTTTAGTCTTTCCATGTGCATTCTTGTGTAAGGTTAACGATTAATATTTAATAAGCTTTTCTTGTTTAGGATATATAAATATTGCCCTCTTTGGTTGGGTTCGTTATTTGTCAGTGGTGTGTCCGATCTGACTTACACGTATGCTTGGAGAAGGTCGTGCCTTCTTATTACTGATTTTAGCATTATTTCTTCTATAAAAATAGAGTAGCTTAGTAGTATTAGGAGGAGTCAGATGTATTTGTCGTTATAATTGGATGGCTTCTGCCTGAGCTTTAACGCTTTCTGTGCAGGTGGCTGCTTTTAGGCCTACTGGAGCGGGAAGTCCTGTTATGTTATGATCTTTATCCATCTATTAAGGTTGTGTTCTTTCTCAGAGGAGCTGTACCTCCTTTGAGTAACTCTCAAGATTATCGAGTGCCTTGGTGAAGTAAGTACTTGGGGCGGTTAGGAGCATGTCTTGAGGCTGAACTAATATTCGTTTCCTAAGCAACCAGCTATCACTAGACTCGTTAGGTCTGTCACCGCTACTCGGAGATCTTTCCACTCTTTTGCCACAGAGACGGATTAGCCCTGGTAGACTGTCTCGGAGTAGCTCGTCTAGTTTCGGGAAGGCAGACTTAAGTTCTCTTTGCCTGGTTAGACTGGCTAAATCATGATGCAAAAGGTACGAGATTTAATCTCTGCTTTTTAGTGCTTTGATGGGTTGTTTCATTTCTTTTTCAGCTTTCCCTTGCGGTACTGTTTTCTATTGCTCAAAATTTTCCTTTTCTATCGCCTATACTGGGGGTACAAATGATTTGGTTTAGGTCTTTAAAAATTTATGGGGTTATGTATATTTGTAAGTTAAGATATTGGTTTGGCTAGCTGTATGGCTCAAAGCGATCCAATTTGCATGGATGTCTTCTCAGTGTAAGGGAGACGCTTTCCTTCTCAGCCACGCTTTGGTTATTCCAAGTGCACCTTCCGGTACACTTACCGTGTTACGACTTGCCTCCTCTTGTTCTGGCTTTCTGTTTATTAAGTTAAGTAGGTTCAATTCGAGGAGGGTGACGGGCGGTGTGTACGCGTCCCAGAGCCAACTTCAAAAGAACTCTCTATTTTCTTTTTACTGCTAAATCCACCTTAAAATACCAATTTCATGGTGTTGTTCGTAATATTCTGACATAGAAAATGTAGCCCATTTCTTTCCACTTCATACGCTACACCTCGACCTGACGTTTTGGGGTGTCCCCTTTTTGCTCACTGTTTTTCCTTCACAGGGTAAGCTGGTGACGGCGGTATATAGGCGGGATTGACAAGAAGTGGTGAGGTTTAACGGGGAATATCGGTTCTAGAACAGGCTCCTCTAGGTGGGTTTGGGACACCGCCAAGTCCTTTGGGTTTTAAGCTGGCGCTTGTAGTCCCCTGGCGGATAATATTTGTATTCTATTATTTAGGTTTAGGGCTAAGCATAGTGGGGTATCTAATCCCAGTTTGTGTCTTAGCTATCGTGAGTTCAGGGTGGCTGTAGGCTATAAAGTTACCTTCGTGGAGGGGCTTCATGCTCCCAAGTGCGTATGACGGCTTAGGGAGATTTTGACTTTAGTTGGGGCAGCATCCTATAATCACGCTTTACGCCGTGGGCTATCAGTTGGAGCCTCTCGTATAACCGCGGTGGCTGGCACGAGTTTTACCGGCTCTCTTAGCTTTAACTAAGTCAAGCTTTCGCTTATTGCTTAATGTTTATCACTGCTGAGTTCCCTTGGGGGTGTGACTAAGTAAGGCGTCTTGGGCTACGGGTCGTGTGCCTGATGCCTGCTCCTTATCTCCTGCTTAGGGTTTGAAGGGCATTCTCACAGGGGTGCGGATACTTGCATGTGTAAGTTCGGCTAAAACTGATAGCAAGGTCAGGACCAAGCCTTTGTGCCCGTGGGACCCGTTAGAGTCCATCTTAACATCTTCAGTGCTATGCTTTGGTTAAGCTACACTAGC